GTTGCACGTAGCTTAACCCTAAAGTATAGCACTGAAAATGCTAAGATGGTATAACCCTACAACAAAGGTCTTGGTCCTAAACCTCACATTACCTAAAATCATCTGTCTATACATGCAAGCCTCACCACAACGGTGAAATAGCCTCATAATCCAGAGCCGGCATCAGTCATTCACCACGACGCCAAGCAACAGCCACACCCCCACGGGCAACACAGCAGTAATTAACATTAGGCCATAAGTGAAAACTTGACCAAGCAAGATGAGTAAGGGCCGGTTAATCTCGTGCCAGCGACCGCGGTTACACGATAGGCCCAAGGTAATATCAACGGCGTAAAAATGACTAAAATAGTAGTTAAAACTTAGGGCAGAACTCCGGCTGGGCTGTAAAAAGCCATAAGCCACACTAATCCCCACCCCTAACCCCACACAAATTTGACTCATGAAAGCTAGGATACAAACTAAGATTAGATACCCTACTATGCCTAGCCGTAACACACAATTAAACAACCAATTGTTCGCCAAACAACTACGAGCTATACTTAAAACTTAAAAGACTTGACGGTACTTCATCACGGCCTAGAGGAGCCTGTCTAATAACCGACAATCCACGATTAACCCAACCCCTTCTTGCCCAACAGTCTATATACCGCCGTCGCCAGCTTACCTTGTAAAAGAAATAAAGTGAGCTAAATAGTACAACACTAAAACGACAGGTCGAGGTGTAACTTATGAAGGGGTCAAGATGGGCTACATTCTCTCCGAGAATACGAATAACACTATGAAATTAGTGCTTGAAGGCGGATTTAGCAGTAAGCTAAGAATAAAATACTTAACTGAACATAACGCAATGAAGTGCGTACACACCGCCCGTCATCCCTGCCATCATAATATAAACCTTAATAAACCAACTTAAGAGCTAATTCAGGGCAAGTCGTAACATGGTAAGTGTACTGGAAAGTGTACTTAGAAACAAAAAGTAGCTTACACAAAGCACTCGACCTACACTCGAGCGACATTAAATTAATCTTTTTGAGCTGACTAAACAACGAAACACAAATATATGCTACTTAACAAACAAATCATTTGTCAAACTTAGTAGTTGCGATCGAACAGTTACAAGTCACAATAAAGTACCGCAAGGGAACCCATTAAGCAGTAAATAGCAAAGACTAACTCTTGTACCTTTTGCATCATGGTCTAGCAAGAATACAGGGACAAGAAGAATCATAGCCCCCCACCCCGAAACCGAATGAGCTATTTCTAAGCAGTCCAACGGACACACCCTTCTATGTAGCAAAATAGTGGGAAGACTTAGAAATAGAGGTGAAACGCCTATCGAATCCGGAGATAGCTGGCTACCCCAAATAGAATCTAAGTTCTACTTTAGAATAATCCTTGACCAATTAATATCTAAAGATAATCAATAAAGGTACAGCTCTATTGATACAGGATACAACCTGAATTTGAAAGAAACTATAACTGCCAAGACCCGTAGGCCCTCAAGCAGCCACCCTAAAAAATATCGTCAAAGAATTAACTTAAATAAACCCAACACCGACTAAAAACTTCAAATTAACTTAAGGTGGATCTACATAAGTAGATATCATTATGCTAAAACTAATAATAAGATTCCATCTCTTTACGCACCCCTCCCCTAGAAACAGAAGAACTACTAGTAATTAACAGACCACAAAAGGCAAACAATAAACCCATGCCCACCTTAAAACCAACTGTGACCCCAACACAGGAGCGTCAAATAGAAAGATTAACTGTTATAAAAGGAACTCGGCAACCCGGGGCTCCAACTGTTTAACAAAAACATAACCTTTAGCTAAACAAATATTAAAGGCAACGCCTGCCCAGTGAATAATTAAACGGCCGCGGTATCCTAACCGTGCAAAGGTAGCATAATCATTTGTCTATTAATTGTAGACCTGTATGAAAGGCAAAATGAGAGCCCAACTGTCTCTTATAACAAATCAATTAAACTGATCTTCTAGTCCAAAAGCTAGAATATTTACATAAGACCAGAAGACCCTGTGAAGCTTTAACTAACCTATTAAACCTAATAATAACTACTTTCGGTTGGGGCGACCTTGGAATAAAAAAGAACTTCCAATCATATGACTTCTCATAAAATAAGGCAAACAAGCCACACTAGACCCAGTATTACTGATAATTGAAATAAGTTACTCCAGGAATAACAGCGCTATCTTCTTTCAGAGCCCATATCAAAAAGAAGGTTTACGACCTCGATGTTGGATCAGGACATCCCAGTAATGCAACCGTTACTAAAGGTTCGTTTGTTCAACGATTAATAGTCCTACGTGATCTGAGTTCAGACCGGAGTAATCCAGGTCAGTTTCTATCTATGAGCGCTTTACCTAGTACGAAAGGACCGGTACAGCAAAGCCAATGTTACAAGCACGCTTTATCTATAAATACAAACCCATAATAAACAGAAATAACCTCAAACCTAGATAAGGTTAATTAAGGACCACAGCACCTTAATAATCTCGACCCTACTCAACATCATTAACCCCCTTCTCTATATCCTGCCTATCCTTATCGCTGTTGCATTCCTTACCCTACTAGAACGAAAACTACTAGGATATATACAGCTACGAAAAGGCCCAAACTTAGTAGGCCCATTAGGCCTCCTACAACCCATTGCAGACGGCCTAAAACTAATTACAAAAGAAGCAACAAAGCCAACACTCTCATCCCCAATTCTATTCACCCTCTCTCCCATTATAGCCCTATCCTTGGCCTTAATTTCCTGAGCACCTATGCCAATGCCTAACGCATTGACTCACATAAACCTTGGACTCCTATTTATTATAGCCATATCGGGCATATTCACATATACCATCCTGTGATCAGGGTGGTCATCAAACTCAAAATATCCCCTCATAGGGACCATACGAGCTGTAGCCCAAATTATTTCATACGAAGTTACACTAGGATTAATCATCATTTCATTAGCAACTATCTCAGGGGGCTACTCCCTAGCCTCCTTCACAGAAGTTCAGGAACATTCCTGACTCCTACTTGCATCATGACCCCTAGCCATAATATGATTTACCTCTACCCTAGCAGAAACCAACCGATCCCCCTTTGACCTAACAGAGGGAGAATCAGAGTTAGTCTCAGGATTTAACCTGGAATTCTCGGCCGGGCCGTTTGCTCTGCTCTTTCTGGCCGAATACACCAATATTCTTCTAATAAACACCCTTTCAGCTATAATGTTTTTAAACCCTGGAAACTCTAACCCAGAGCTATACACAATTAATCTAATAATTAAAACAATAATCTTAACCATCCTATTCCTATGAATCCGCGCCTCATACCCCCGATTCCGATATGACCAACTCATGCACCTACTATGAAAACAATATCTCCCACTCACCCTAGCCATGTGCTCACTTAACCTATTTACAACAACATCCTTCTGCGGGGTACCCCCTCAATGGAAGTGTGCCTGAGAATATAAGGACTACCCTTGATAGAGTAGACACGGGACCATAAACCCACTTCCTTCAAAGAGGGACTACCATCTCTGGCCCCCAGAGCCAGAATTTTACTAATTAAACTACTCTCTGATTAAACCATAAAAAATAACTCTCCTAGGACCCCCCCCCTACCCCCCCCAGCTAGCTGGGTCCCGAAATCGGCCTATATATGTACTCTTTACATATATGGGTCCTCATATCGCTATGTATAATAATACATTAATCGTTTTGCCCCATGCCTATTAAGCCGGAATTGGACTTTAATTAATTATATACAAAACTGGTTCATTAACATAACTTTCCTGCCGCATTTCCTGGTCGTTCCATTTAACAGAGGTTGTCTATTATTAGTAACCATGGCTATCCACTTCAAACCGGGGTCCCATGACTTAACCCTTCCCGTGAAATCCTCTATCCTTTCACTGCAGGCATACAGTCCCGCTTCTCACGTCCATATATTGTAACTCCTCCCGTCTATGTCCTTTCCAAGGCCGCTGGTTACTCTTTCAAGAGCTTCTCAATGGTCCGGAACCACCCCGCCTTACTTGCTCTTTCCAAGGCCTATGGTCGCACCCTTTATACTGGTACATTGCACCTCATGTTCTTATCACGTATGCCTGTTCCACCCCTGGTAGCTTTTTAATAGGTACCTTTCACCTGACACCCATATATGCCCGTTACCGTCACCCCTCTCCGGGGTAGACCATTAGTCCAGGTGGAGCTATACCCTTGGTCTAGCACTTTCTCCTATATGGATACATCTCTTCATGCTTGTTATACATATTCTTACTTATACCGGGAAAATTTCATTATTCTTTACTAGAGAAATCCCGGTGTAAACACATTTTTACACCCGATTTTTCAAGTTTTTACCAAAATCAATACCACTTTTCTATAATAAAATTACAAACCCGAAATCCTATACAAAAAAACCACGCATATCAATTATTTTTTTTTTTAAAAATAAAAATAAAAAACAGTATAAAAAACACCGCTTGTTATTTTTATCACCAGAAATTCGCTATAATTTAAAAATTCTCATTTCATAAATGCCTTTCACCCCCCCACGAAACACAGCCGATTTTCCCTTTATTTTAAACTCAATCCCGAATTCTTATATATTAAGGTAGCAAAGCACGGCCATGCAAAAGGCTTAAAACCTCAATACGGATGTTCAAGTCATCTCCTTAATACTAGAAAACCAAGATTCGAACTTGGACCTAGAAGCCCAAAACTTCTAATACTACCTATAATATTTTCTAAGTAAAGTCAGCTAAAAAGCTATCGGGCCCATACCCCGAAAATGTCCGCCGGACCTATACTAATGAACCCAATATCCCTAATAACCATCACAATAAGCATTATTATAAGCACTGCCTTAATTACTACTACAACACACTGACTAATAGCCTGAATTTGCCTAGAAATCAATACTCTGTCTATAGTCCCAGTCATCTCTAAACCCCATCACCCCCGGGCCACGGAGGCCGCAACGAAGTACTTCCTAACACAAACCCTCGCCTCCATGGCCATACTATTTGCAACAACCATAAATGCACTAAATACCTCAAACTGAGAAATTAGCCTTACAACAGAGGTCACAACCATAAAAATCATTACATTAGCCTTAATAATAAAAATAGCTGCAGCGCCGTTCCACTTCTGACTCCCAGAAGTGGCACAAGGCGCTACGATACTAACAACCCTAACAATCCTAACCTGACAGAAAATTGCCCCCCTCACTATCCTTATAATTAGCCATAATAATACTAATCTAGCAATGCTTAGCTTCTCAGCGATCTTATCTGTACTGATAGGCGGACTGGGCGGACTCAACCAAACCCAACTCCGAAAACTAATAGCCTTCTCATCTATTGCCCACACAGGCTGGATCCTCGCAACCATCACCCTAGCACCAAACATCTCAGCCCTAACCTTCCTAATCTATACAATAACCACCACCCCAATTTTCCTCATACTTAACACATCAACAACTATTAAAGACATCGGGACTATGTGAACAGCCTCCCCCTATCTTATACTAATTATATTAACAACCATTCTCTCCCTAACCGGCCTTCCTCCCATAACCGGATTTATACCAAAATGACTTATTCTTAATAAAATAACTGCCCTTAACCTGACCACAGAAGCCGTCCTAATGGCCATGTTCTCCCTACCCAGCCTATACCTATATATCCGCCTGACCTACGTTCTAACTATAACACTACCCCCCCACACATCCATTGCACAAATAAAATGGCGGACGCCCCATAAAAAACTCCCCCAATTATCAACCACACTAGCAACCATAATAATCCTACTCCTTCCCCTCTCACCAAACATGTAGAAACTTAAGTTATATCAAACTAGGAGCCTTCAAAGCCCCAAATAAAGCGCAACTTTAGTTTCTGCAGAACTTGCAGTATCACTACATCTCCTGTTTGCAACACAGACATTTTAACTAAACTAAAGCTCTCTAGATTAGCAGGCCTTGATCCTACAAAAAACTAATTAACAGATAGCTGTCCAAACCAACGGACTTTAATCTAGTCTTCTCCGTTTTTGGGGGGAAGAAAAAAACGGAGAAGCCCCGGGCACGGAGGCCGACTTCAGATTTGCAGTCTGACATGATGACACCTCGGGACTTGGTAGCAAGGAATTACCTGTGTGTAAATTTACAGTTTACCGCTTAATCAGCCATACTACCTGTGTATATCACCCGTTGACTGTTTTCGACCAACCACAAAGATATTGGAACCCTATACCTCCTATTTGGCGCCTGGTCCGGCCTAGTCGGCGCCGGACTTAGTATTCTAATGCGCATAGAGCTAACACAACCCGGATCCCTATTTGGCAGCGATCAAATCTTTAATGTTCTAGTAACTGCCCACGCATTCATCATAATCTTCTTCATAGTTATACCCATCATAATCGGGGGGTTCGGAAATTGACTGATCCCCCTAATAATCGGGACCCCCGACATAGCCTTCCCACGAATAAACAACATGAGCTTTTGACTCCTACCCCCAGCACTCCTTATACTATTATCCTCTTCTTATGTTGAGGCGGGCGCAGGAACAGGTTGAACTGTCTACCCGCCCCTCTCCGGAAATTTAGTTCACTCGGGCCCATCCGTAGACCTAGCCATTTTCTCCCTTCATTTGGCTGGGGCATCATCCATCCTGGGAGCAATCAACTTCATCACCACGTGCATCAACATAAAACCCAAGTCAATACCAATATTTAACATCCCCCTCTTCGTCTGATCCGTCATGATCACCGCAATTATACTACTTCTAGCCCTGCCAGTACTAGCCGCAGCTATCACGATGCTCCTAACAGATCGAAACCTGAACACAACCTTCTTTGATCCTTGCGGGGGAGGCGACCCAGTCCTATTTCAACACCTATTCTGATTTTTTGGTCACCCAGAAGTCTATATTCTAATCCTGCCCGGATTTGGCATTATCTCTAGCATCATCACTTTCTACACGGGAAAAAAGAACACATTCGGATACACCAGCATAATCTGAGCAATAATATCCATCGCAATCCTTGGTTTTGTGGTCTGGGCCCACCACATATTTACTGTTGGCCTAGACATCGACAGCCGTGCCTACTTTACGGCAGCCACAATAATCATCGCAGTCCCAACAGGAATTAAAGTCTTTGGCTGACTGGCCACTCTTACCGGAGGACACATTAAATGACACACACCAATTTACTGAGCCTTGGGCTTTATTTTTCTATTCACCGTCGGGGGTATAACCGGGATTATTCTAGCTAACTCGTCCCTAGACATTGTACTCCACGACACCTACTACGTAGTAGCACACTTTCATTACGTGTTATCCATAGGAGCAGTATTTGCCATTATGGGTGGTCTTACCCACTGATTTCCATTATTTACGGGATACACCTTAAATCAAACTTTAACTAAAACTCAATTCTGAGTAATATTCTTAGGTGTTAACATAACATTCTTCCCACAGCACTTCCTGGGCCTATCCGGCATACCCCGACGATACTCAGACTTTCCCGATGCCTTTACCCTATGAAACACTATCTCATCCATTGGCTCTACAATTTCTTTAATCGCAGTACTCATATCACTATTTATTGTTTGAGAAGCATTAACATATAAACGTAAACCCACCCAACAACTAGGAAAAAAGACTCATATCGAATGACTCTACGGAACACCACCCCCACACCATACTCACACAGAGCCAACCTTTATACCCAATAACACATACGCCCCAATCCGGGAATATATCTCATACATGCAATGACCCTGGCCCGAGAAGAGACAGACTTTAACTGCCACCTATTAATTTCAAGTTAATCGCACACTTATACTTTCTTCCCGAGAAGCTAGTAAACACATTACATGACCCTGTCATAGTCAAATCACAGCCTCTGTGTTTCTCAATGCCCTACGCAACCCAGCTATCATTACAAGAGGCCCTAGGCCCAACAATAGAAGAAGTCGTATTCCTACACGACCACGTCCTTCTCCTCACATGTCTAATAACATTAGTTATCTTAATATTTACTATTACTGCAACCACGACAGCCCTGACTCACAATGACCCATCAGAAGAAGTCGAACAACTAGAAGCAGCATGAACAGCCGCCCCAATTATGATTCTTATCTTAACAGCCCTCCCATCAGTTCGATCCCTATACCTTATAGAGGAAGTATTCGACCCCTACCTAACAATTAAAGCCACCGGCCATCAATGGTACTGAAACTACGAATACTCAGACGAAACCCATATCTCGTACGACTCCTATATACTGCAGACACATGACCTCCCTAAAGGCTCACCTCGACTACTTGAAGTTGACCACCGTATGGTAATACCAGCTGGCCTACAAACCCGAATTGTAGTAACCGCAGAAGACGTTCTTCACTCCTGAGCAATCCCATCTTTAGGTATCAAAGTAGACGCCGTACCTGGACGACTTAACCAAATCCCGCTGGCGACATCACGGACAGGAGTCTTTTTTGGCCAATGCTCAGAAATCTGCGGGGCCAACCACAGCTTTATGCCCATCGCAGCAGAAGCCATCCCCCTATACTACTTCGAACAATGATTAGCTTCAGGGCAATCACTAAGAAGCTTGTATAGCATCAGCCTTTTAAGTTGAAGAGGGAAACTACTTTCCTTAGTGAATGCCACAACTAGACATTGTATACATCCTTACAGTTTACCTGTGAACCTGACTAACCCTCACCCTAATTACCCTAAAAATTAAAACCGTAACACTGGCCACCAAGATAAAAAAACAACCCCCTTTAAACCCCCAACCAACAACACTTTCTGCACCATGAACATAACCATATTTGAACAGTTTATAACCCCAGAACTTGCCCTTATCCCGACAGCACCCCTATCTATCCTAATCCCCCTTTTCCTGATTTACCACAAGCCCGAACTTATCGGAAACCGTATAACAACCGCTCTAACCCTCTTTTCAAAAATATTTATATTTAATATGATAAGTCAACTTACCTCTAAAGGACAAAAATGATCTAGCCTGTTAACCGGCCTAATTCTTATAATTCTACTATCCAACCTGTTAAGCCTACTACCCTACACCTTTACACCGACCTCCCAACTATCAATAAACATGGCTCTAGCCCTCCCCCTATGATTAGCCACCGTCATCTCTGGCCTAAAAAATAAACTATCTCTAACCTTAGCCCACCTTCTGCCAGAAGGATCCCCAACCCCACTAATCCCCTTCATAATTTTAATTGAGACAGTCAGCCTATTAATACGACCTATTGCCCTTGGAGTCCGACTCACAGCCAACATTACTGCCGGACACCTTCTAATAACAATAGTAAGCTCTGCCACCATCAACCTTATTAATACTTATATTTCTATCAGCTCCCTAGCACTCATCCTCCTATTTTTACTCACTATCCTGGAACTGGCAGTAGCCTGTATTCAGGCCTACGTCTTTGTCCTCCTAGTTATCCTTTACTTACAAGAAAACACATAATGACCCGCCAACTCCACCAATACCACATAGTCGACCCAAGCCCCTGACCCCTAACCGGAGCAGCAGGCTCACTACTGCTAGCCTCAGGACTGGCCTTATGATTTCACACAGCCACAACATTAGTACTAAAATTAGGACTTTTAACCCTCACACTTACCCTTATTCAATGATGACGAGATGTCGTTCGAGAGGGCACCTATCAAGGCCATCACACTTTAGGCGTACAAAAAAATATACGATACGGCATAATCCTATTTATCACATCAGAAGTATTTTTCTTCCTGGGCTTCTTCTGAACCCTCTACCACGTCAGCCTCGTACCCACACCAGAACTCGGCGCAGAGTGACCCCCAACAGGAATCTACCCACTAAACCCAATAGACGTACCTCTACTCAACACTGCAGTACTACTTTCATCTGGCGCAACTATTACATGATCCCACCACACTATAATAAAAGGAAATAAAAAAGAAGCCACCTATGCACTAGCAATCACCATCGTGTTAGGAATTTACTTTACAGCCCTCCAAGTTTCAGAGTACGCAGAAACGCCTTTTACCATCCCAGATAGCGTATACGGCTCATTATTTTTTGTGGCCACAGGATTTCACGGCCTTCATGTGATAATCGGGACCTCCTTCTTAATAATTTGCCTGGCCCGCCTCATCCAATATCACTTTACAACAACCCACCACTTCGGCTACGAAGCCGCAATCTGATACTGACACTTCGTAGATATCGTCTGATTATTCCTATACGTCTCAGTATACTGATGAGGCTCATATTTCTTTAGTATACAAGTACAAATGCCTTCCAAGCATGAGGCCCCCCACGGGAAGGAATAATCAGCCTCACACTCCTTATTATTATAGCCATAGCAACAGCAACTATTCTATACGCCATTAATATCTTAATACCAACAAAACCGGATATCAACAAACTCTCCCCCTACGAATGCGGATTTGACCCATTAGGCAACGCACGCTCCCCCATCTCCATCCAATTCTTCCTAGTCGCAATCTTATTTATTCTGTTCGACCTAGAAATTATCTTACTCTTACCGATTTCCTGAAGCATTAATACAAACCCAACAATAACCACTACAACTATAACTGCCACCCTCCTAATTATCCTAACACTTGGCCTCGTTTATGAGTGACTCCAAGGGGGCCTAGAATGAACAGAATACTGAGGTAGTCTAATCAGATATTTGATTTCGACTCAAAAGAACTTGACTAATAAGCCCCAGTAATGGAACTAATCAAAATCATCCTAGCCCTGGCCTTTATGACCACCATCCTCAGTCTGTCCATACAACATAAACACCTTATGCTAGCACTTATATGCATCGAGACAATAACACTCCTCCTATTTATTTTATTAGTGATATATACTTCAACCTCCCTGGCTCTCTCACAAACCCCGATACCCATCATTCTTATTACTATCTCTGTTTGTGGGGCAGCCGTAGGCCTCAGCCTAGTTGTTGCAATTACACGAACTCACGGAAATGATTTTCTAAAAAACCTTAATCTGTTGTAATGCTCAAAACCCTTATCATAACAGCAATACTTATTCCAACAACCCTCGCCCTAAAACCTATAATACTATACCCTGCAACAACCTCCCTTACATTTACACTAGCACTACTCAGCCTGACCCTCCTAGAGCCTAAAACAAATACCCTCCTAAGCCTAGATGCTATCTCAGCACCACTTCTCGCACTCTCCTACTGACTCCTCCCTCTAATAATTATTGCCAGTCAACATGCAATAGCCAAAGAGCCCATACAACGACAACGAACTTTCCTAGCAACACTGACACTCCTACAGCTATTTATTTCAATAACATTCATAGCCTCCAACCTGACCCTAATATATATCATATTCGAAGCCACCCTAATCCCCACCCTAATTATCATTACACGGTGGGGACAACAAACTGAACGACTGACCGCAGGAACGTACTTCATACTATACACATTAACAACCTCCATGCCACTACTAATGGCTATTATCTTCATTAATAATTTAACAGATACCCCAACTCCCTTCCTCCAACTATTACACAGCCCTAACCAATGAACTAACCTCCTGCTATGACTGGCCTGCCTAACCGCATTCCTAGCAAAAATACCCATCTACGGACTCCATCTATGACTCCCTAAAGCCCATGTAGAAGCCCCCATTGCCGGCTCTATAGTCCTAGCAGCCATCCTACTTAAACTGGGGGGGTACGGTATTATTCGAATAATGCAAGTTTTACCTACGACAAAAACAGACATGTTTCTACCATTCATTGTATTGGCCCTATGGGGGGCCATCCTAGCCAATCTCACCTGTCTACAACAAACAGACCTAAAATCACTAATTGCCTACTCTTCTGTTAGCCATATAGGCCTAGTAGTAGCCGCAGTCATCATTCAAACCCCATGAAGTCTAGCAGGAGCCATGACCCTAATAATCGCCCACGGCTTCACCTCTTCAGCACTTTTCTGTCTAGCCAACACAACCTATGAACGCACACATACCCGAATTTTAATCCTCACACGAGGATTCCACAATATTCTTCCCATGATGACAACCTGATGACTAATAGCAAACTCATTAAACATCGCCATCCCCCCCACTATAAACTTCACAAGTGAACTACTAATCACATCCGCCCTATTTAACTGATGCCCAACAACCATCCTCCTTCTTGGACTATCAATACTAATTACCGCCTCCTATTCTCTTCACATATTCCTATCAACACAAATAGGACCAACACTACTCAACAACCAGACAGAGCCAACACATTCACGAGAACACCTTCTAATAACTCTTCATATCACCCCCCTAATAATAATCTCAATAAAACCAGAACTAATCATAAGATGTGTGTGTAATTTAAAAAAAATATCAAGTTGTGACCCTGAAAATAGCTGCCACTCGCACACCGAGAGGTCTAGAAGACCTGCTAACTCTTCAATCTGATAAAATATCAGCCCTCTCTCTCTATTAAAGGAAGATAGCCCTCCATTGGTCTTAGGCGCCAAGAGTCTTGGTGCAAATCCAAGTAATAGAATATGAGCCTGACCACACCCACCATTATTCTAGCAATCTTCATATCCCTGGTCACCTTCACAATTCGGCCATTGCCCAAACACAACCTTAAGAATATTAAATATATTCTTATGCTAATATTTACAATTAGCATAATCCCCCTCAATATACTGTTAAACTATGATAGCGAACTAACAATAACATTATTTCCCCTAATTTCTACCATAACAGAAAACATCAACATCTCCATTACACTTGACACGCTGTCTCTAACCTTTATCCCAATAGCTCTATTTGTCACATGATCCATCACTGAATTCTCCATCTGATACATAGCCTCTGACCCAAACATTAACAAATTCATTAAATACCTAATCACCTTCCTAATTACAATAATAATTATCATTACAGCCAATAACATATATCAACTCTTCATCGGCTGAGAAGGCGTAGGGGTTATATCCTTCCTACTAATCGGATGATGAGGAGCGCGATCTAATGCTAATACAGCAGCCCTACAAGCCATTATCTACAACCGAATCGGAGATATCGGTCTTATCCTTACTACCGCCTGACTTATAACTTTTTCTTCAATAAACATACAAGAACTTATAATTCAATACGAAATAATTAATCTCATTCCCACAATCGGCCTAATAGCAGCAGCCACTGGAAAATCCGCACAATTTAGCCTTCACCCCTGACTACCAGCAGCAATAGAGGGCCCCACCCCTGTATCAGCCCTTCTCCACTCTAGCACTATAGTTGTTGCCGGAGTGTTCCTACTGATCCGGCTCCACCCCATCCTTAACAATAACCACAGCATAAAAATTATATGTTTAATTCTTGGAGCAACAACAACTATATTCGCTGCAGCCGCAGCAATCACACAATACGACATTAAAAAAATCATCGCCTTGTCAACCACAAGCCAATTAGGCCTGATAATAACAATACTCGGATTAAACCAACCTACCCTAGCCTTCCTTCACATAACCATGCACTCCTTTTTTAAAGCACTCCTTTTCCTTTGCTCCGGCTCATTTATCCACAGTCTAAACAATGAGCAAGATCTTCGAATAATGGGGGGCCTATTTAAAACTGCACCCATAACCTCATCATTTACCACTATCGCCAGCCTCTCGCTAATAGGAATACCCTTCCTATCGGGCTTTTATTCAAAAGACACCATCATCGAAACCATAGCCAGCTCCCATGTTAACCTATGAGCCCTAACAATCACATTAATTGCTACAACACTCTCCGCCGCCTACAGCATACAAATTATTCTACTTATCCTGACGGGACCCTCGCACACCCGCATCAAGCCTCATAAAGAGTCCAAAAATATTACCCCCCCTCTAACACGCCTCGCCCTCATATCCATCCTTATTGGCAGTATTACCAAACTTTCAACTCTACAGACACCCCCTTTCACAACAGTACCAAAAACAATTAAACTTTTAGCACTTATCATAACAACCATTGGAATTGCCCTGTCAAAAGACTTCATAGAGACAGCCCTATCTTCCTCCCCTCAAAAATCACGAACAATTAACCTATTTTTTAACCAACTAGCATTCTTCAATATTCCCCACCGAACTATAACAATTAAAACACTAAAATCAAGTCAACAAATTTCAACAGAACTAATAGACTTATGGGCTCTAGAAAACTACGGCCCAAAAGGCCTCTCAGGGTCCATTACCCAATTAATCCTTCTCTCCACTCAACAAAAAAACATAATCAAGAATTACATAACGACTTTTACCCTCACCCTTCTTATTTCATTAACTTTTATCTCCACCTAAATGGCCGTAATCCCCCTAAACGAGTCCAACTTAAAATTACTAAGACAGAAAACAAAGCTACAACTAAGCCCCAGGCACACACCACCAGCCCCATCGCCCCCTCACAATAAAAAACCCCATAACCATTAACCTCTAAACACATCCATTCCTCCCACCCAGGATAAATCAACAAACCTTGCCCCACTCCCCCTAAAATCATTATCAGCATACACACCACCCCTGCACCTACAAATACAAAAAAATACCAAAACCGACTTATAACAATTTCCCCCCCTTTTTCTACACTTACACAATAACCAAAAATCACAACTAACCCCCCTAAATACACAATATACATTACTAAAGCCGCATATGTTCGCCCCATCATAACCATAATAATACAACAAAAAAAAGAAATTCCCATTAAGGAAATCACCCCCTGATAAGGAATAACAGTAAAACTTAAAACTATAACACCAAAAAACACCAAAACCAGGATAAAATAAAGCAAATACTCTACTACAAACATAATTTTTACTCTCTTAGAGTCCTGCGGCCTGAAAAACCACCGTTGTACATCAACTACAAAAACATGTCCCACCAACACACACTTATAATATTTAACCTCCTCCCCGTGGGCTCAAACATCTCAATCTGGTGAAACTTTGGATCAATGCTACTTACCTGCCTAGTAATCCAAATTATAACTGGGTTTTTCCTAGCATTTCATTATACAGCCAACATTAACCTTGCCTTCTCATCCATCATCCATACTTCCCGCGACGTTCCTTACGGCTGAATTATACAAAACACACACGCCATTGGTGCATCCTTATTCTTTATTTGCATCTACATCCATATCGCACGGGGAATCTACTACGGCTCATATCTAAATAAGGAAGTCTGAGTATCAGGCACCACTCTCTTAATCCTCCTAATAGCCACCGCCTTCTTTGGTTATGTCTTACCATGGGGTCAAATATCATTCTGAGCAGCAACAGTAATTACAAACCTCCTGACTGCTATCCCCTATTTTGGAACAACACTCACCACTTGACTCTGAGGGGGATTCGCAATCAACGACCCAACATTAACCCGCTTCTTTGCCCTCCACTTCATCCTCCCATTTACCATTATCTCTGCCTCCTCCATCCACATCCTACTATTACACAACGAGGGCTCTAACAACCCCTTAGGGACAAACTCAGATATCGATAAAATCCCGTTCCATCCCTATCACTCCTACAAAGACACTCTCATACTAACAATCTTAATTACCTTACTATTTACTATTCTCTCCTTCTATCCCAACATCTTAAATGACCCTGAAAACTTCTCAAAAGCTAACCCTCTAATTACACCTCAACACATTAAGCCCGAATGATACTTCTTATTCGCCTACGGAATTCTTCGTTCCATCCCAAACAAGCTCGGCGGAGCCCTAGCCCTAGTCCTATCTGTCGCCATCCTTTTTACAACACCCTTCACTCACACCTCCTATACCCGCTCTATAATATTCCGACCTATTATACAACTTACATTTTGAACCTTCACCGTTACACTCATCATTATCACCTGGGCAGCCACTAAACCAGTAGAACCACCATTTACAGAAATTGGTCAGCTCGCCTCAATCCTGTACTTCACATTCTTCATAGCCAACCCCATCCTTGGCCTAGCCGAAAACAAAATTTCAAACTTCTCCTGCCCTAATAGCTTAAACCTTAAAGCATTGGTCTTGTAAGCCAAAGCCGGATATTCCTTAGGACAACCACCTACATCACCCAAAATTTAAAGCCAGAATTTTACTAATTAAACTACTCTCTGATTAAACCATAAAAAATAACTCTCCTAGGACCCCCCCCTACCCCCCCCAGCTAGCTGGGTCCCGAAATCGGCCTATATATGTACTCTTTACATATATGGGTCCTCATATCGCTATGTATAATAATACATTAATCGTTTTGCCCCATGCCTATTAAGCCGGAATTGGACTTTAATTAATTATATACAAAACTGGTTCATTAACATAACTTTCCTGCCGCATTTCCTGGTCGTTCCATTTAACAGAGGTTGTCTATTATTAGTAACCATGGCTATCCACTTCAAACCGGGGTCCCACGACTTAACCCTTCCCGTGAAATCCTCTATCCTTTCACTGCAGGCATACAGTCCCGCTTCTCACGTCCATATATTGTAACTCCTCCCGTCTATGTCCTTTCCAAGGCCGCTGGTTACTCTTTCAAGAGCTTCTCAATGGTCCGGAACCACCCCGCCTTACTTGCTCTTTCCAAGGCCTATGGTCGCACCCTTTATACTGGTACATTGCACCTCATGTTCTTATCACGTATGCCTGTTCCACCCCTGGTAGCTCTTTAATAGGTACCTTTCACCTGACACCCATATATGCCCGTTACCGTCACCCCTCTCCGGGGTAGACCATTAGTCCAGGTGGAGCTATACCCTTGGTCTAGCACTTTCTCCTATATGGATACATCTCTTCATGCTTGTTATACATATTCTTACTTATACCGGGAAAATTTCATTATTCTTTACTAGAGAAATCCCGGTGTAAACACATTTTTACACCCGATTTTTCAAGTTTTTACCAAAATCAATACCACTTTTCTATAATAAAATTACAAACCCGAAATCCTATACAAAAAAACCACGCATATCAATTATTTTTTTTTAAAAAAATAAAAATAAAAAACAGTATAAAAAACACCGCTTGTTATTTTTATCACCAGAAATTCGCTATAATTTAAAAATTCTCGTTTCATAAATGCCTTTCGCCCCCCACGAAACACAGCCGATTTTCCCTTTATTTTTAACCATGTCCCGAATTCTTATATAAAAA